TGAAGGATTTCTTGCTACACCTAAAATTAAAGCTCCGAAAACTACACTATTCCTACTCCAGCTCTATTAACCCTGTTGTAGCTAAACCTGTTCCTATTATTTTTGCAACTTGTATCATATATTATGTATTAAAAAATATTTGTATATGGTGCTGTTTTTAAAGCACAAGACTTTATTACTGATAATTTTGTAATATTGAAAAACTTAGGCTAAACCACGAATTTGTAAAACAAGAGTAAAAATTTACTCTTAAAATAAAGACAGTAAAACCCACTTTGGAGTGAGTTCAGTATCTTTTATATTTTAGGTCTAAAAATTAATTCTGAGAATAAGTATTTATAAAAGAATTAGATTATATGAATCTACTACAGATTGTCTACTATCTATTTTTAAGGCATTTTTACCTAATTCAAATACAAATCCTACAGTAATAATACATGTAAAAATAAGCATAATTATTAATCCATATACACCATTATCGTATTCACTAACACCAAATGGATATATAACTAAAATTTCTAAATCTAATAGTAAATAAACTAAAGCAAAAATAAAGAATTTTATACCGAATTGAGTTCTATTTTGACCTAAGAAGCTATGAAAACCACATTCAAATATACTATATTTTTCTTGGTAAGGATTATGTGGAGCTAAAGCAAAATTAAGAACTAAGAAAAGGAAAGTTAATATAAGTACAAATACAAAAAAAAAAGTCATACTACTCATTAGTAATTAAATAAAATTTGTACCAATATGGTACCCATGCTTAATCATTCATTATTTATAAATATAAATAATAATATTATTAGAGTAATAACAGAAATAACAAAAGCCATAGGACTAGCTATAACTATATTATTATGTTTAAATTCTAAAGATTTAATAAAATTATTATATCTATCATAAATATTTCCGTGTAAAGTTAAGTTTTCTAATAAAGGATTAACTTTATACTGAGGTGTATAGAAGAAAACTTCTTTTACTAGAGTTAAAATAATATACTCCACCAACTACACTAGTTAAAATAGCAACTAAAGTTATAAATATATATCCTTTATCTAAAGCTGCGCTTAAAACCATTTGTTTTCCAAAGAATCCTACCATAGGTGGTATACCCATAAAAGAAAATATTGTAATTGCAAAACTTAAAGCTAATACAGGATTTATATAAAAATATCCTCTTAATTGATTAACTAATTGTAAAGGAGAATTATTTTTATCTAAAAGTTCTTCATGTTCTTTATTATTAGTTACATAACGATAGAAAGAGAATCCTATAGCTATTAATATAATAAAGGCATTTAAATTACTTATAGTATATTGTGTTAAATAGAATATGAATGCTTGAGTAGATTCTATACTTGATATACCTAAAGCTAATAACATATAACCAACGTGAGATATAGTACTATAAGCAAATAATCTTTTTATTCTAAATTGTGTTAAACCAACAACTGTTCCTATAATTAATGAAAATAATGAACTTATTATTAATCCAAATGTTCAATTTACATCTGAAAAGTTATTACTTGTGTAATAAACTAATTCTAATAAGAATATTAATATAGATATTTTTGCAATTAAAGCTACAAATGTTGTAACTATAGTAGGTATAGCGTCATAAACATCAGGAGATCAGAAATGGAAAGGAGCTGCACTTATTTTAAATAGGAACCCTATACTAAAAACTAATAAAGAAAAGTTTATATAATAAGGTTGGTATCAGTAAGTCATATCACTAAAGTCACTTATACTATTAATTACATATAAACCGTCTAAATTAGTAGTACCGGAATTTGCATATAATAAAGCTGTCCCTAATAATATAAAACATGAACTTAATCCACCTAATAAGAAATAAATTAAACCTCCAGTAGTAGATAATTCAGAATTTCTATATATTGTACTTAATATATATAAACCATAACTTTGTAATTCTATTGAAAGGAATATAGATACTAAATCATTTGTTGATATTAAGAAAACTGCACCTGTAATAATAAATAATAATATTAAAGGATATTCTATTATTTTTTAAATGTTCTCCCATTTTATTAATAATTTTTGTTCTATAATAAATAAATTTATTAAATAATAATTGATTTAAAGAAGAGTATTCTGGTACTCAAACTTTTCTAGGATGAAAACTTGTTAATTGTATAATTAATATACTAACAAAATATATAAATATATGGAAAATTTGAGTAATATTAGTTATATGAAGTAAACCTCCATGTAACCCTATTCCGTTACTTACTATAGATAAGCTCATTGTATCTTGTAAAATACAATAAACTAAAGCTAAAATAGCTACTCTATTAAAAAGTATTGAAATATCTCGTCTTATTGTAACGGCATTGGAAAGTAAAATAAATAGTATTGAAGTTATTATCATGTTAAATTTTTATAACCAGGAGAGAAATCGAATTCTCAGCTTTAATTCATGGCTAGGCCATAATTAACGTTTTAACCCATTAAACTATCCTGATATAAATTCCGGTTAGAATTTATAGCTTTAAATATAGGAAATTAGATATTTTTAGTATGATTATATTAAATGTGCTACGGAATAATAAATATTAATATAACACCTAAAATAAAAACCTACTAAAATAAGTATATATTAATATATGCTATTATCTTCAAATAGTTTATATTATCAATAATATTAATTGTAATTAAAAATAATAAGAGATAGCTTGAACGTAACTAAAATTAGGATCCCACTATGAATGGAATGGTTTTAGCCCACTAAATTAGAATAAGGAAGCCTCACTAAGGAGCTTTCCTAGGATACAATAAAAAATATTAAAAGTTTGTCGCAGCGTGTGAGCTAGCGAAACCGCGGTGTGCGGGCCAATTTATTCTTAGAAAAATTTGAAACTATATTAAAATATAATTTTTATATCAGTTGAATTTATCATATTAAATTCTTATAACCAGGAGGGAAAATCGAATTCCCATTTTTAATGCATGAAATTAAAGTTTTAACCAATTAAACTATCCGGGTTAATAATGGGTGAATACCCTGGTTCGAACAGGGAACATACTGTGCCACAAACAGTCGATCTACCAATTGAACTATACCCACCTTATGTTGGAGTGATTCGAACACTCAATTGTAAATACCAAAAATTTATGACTTACCCATTAGTCTACAACATAATCTTATAAGGTGAATCCGACTTGAACGGATATGATACAAATATATCAAACAGGCCTAAACTGTTTATGTCTACCAATTCCATCATCACCCTTTTTTTAATGCTCGAGATAAGACTTGAACTTATAACCAAAATAGCTTCAATATTTTGCTCTACCAATTGAGCTTCACGAGCTTAAAATAAAAAGTGGAGACATCAGGAATCGAACCTGAAATGTTGATATGCAAAATCAAAGTCTTACCAATTAAACTATATCCCCTTGAATTGCAATATTTTTTATTCATTATTATCCGAAAAACGACTTGAACGTTTACGAAATTTCATCAGTATTGTTTAAGAATACCCTGTCTACCTATTCCAGCACTCGGATTTATGAATAAGGCTAAAGTGAGTTGAACACTTATGATTACTGTCATGAGCAGTACACTTTACCAATTAAGCTATAGCCTCTATTATACGGATAAAGGATTCGCACCTTTATAATTTGATCATGAGTCAAATATGTTACTATTACATCAATCCGCTTAGACTAGGCGGGGTTTGAACCCGCGTATGTAGCATTGAAAGAGCTATGTCTTTACCACTTGACTACTAATCCTCTTTCTAAGCCCAGTGCAAGTATCGCGCTTGCGTCTATTGATTACAAAACAATTGCATTACTTTTATGCTAACCAGGCTAATATTATGTAAGATATATTAATAAATAGTTACTTTAAAATTAGTACTTTGTATCTTAAGATCTCTAGATCATTACAAACAAAGCCTATTGCAATAATAATTATATTATGCCGTAATAGTATATTACGTGAATTAGAAATATCTTAAGGTAAGCTTCGTGCCTATATGCTTTCAGCACTTATCTTTAACTAACTTAGCTTTCCTGCCGTGCCTATAATATATATTTACTTTAGTGAAAGTAACATCCCTTATAAAAATCGAAATTTTTATAATAAATTAATATTGGGCTTATAAACAACAGGTAAACCAGAGGTTAACAATTAATATAACCTAACCTTTTGGGTTAAGTTTTTCCTGTTCCTTTCGTACAAAGGTTAATCCTTATTTTATTCAAATTCCCTCTAGAAGATAGAAACCATACTGTCTCACGACGTATTTAACCCAGCTCATGTAACTTTTTAATCGACGAACAGTCGTACCCTACATAGTTTCTGCATCCATGAGGATAAGTTAAGCCGACATCGAGGTGCCAAACCGCGCACTCATTTTGTACACTCTTGCGCAAATTAGCCTGTTCTACATGTTATCATAATAAATTTTATTTCCATTTTTCACAAAATGGTTCAGACTATGTCTTCATTTTTTATTTTTTTCCATAACTTATTTAGATAAGTTTAATTATTTACCACTTTACTCAACCTTTTACTGCGAAAGATCCTACACGACGTTTTGATGTAGATAATGAATAAATTACATTCGGTTTATAATAACCTCTGTATGTAACTGTAGATAATTTTTGGAAAGAAGAATCTATATTTCTTAATCCTCCTTTTCATTTAAATTTAAATACAGATCTATCTGCTCTATTCCGTCTTGTTAATCTTCCTTTAACTTCTAATCTTATACCTCCTAAATTTTTATATTTAATAGAATTAAATATTATTTTTGAAATATTGCTATTTGTAGAATTTTTTTCTTTTAATAATGAATCTAACGAGCAAGAGCTTTCGCCTTCTGATTTATTCATATTTTTATTTAGTATAGATACTAAACTTAAATTTGGATAAGTATTTTCTAATAAAGATCAATCTTTCGATTTAACAATACTAGCTTTTTCCTGAATTCTGTTAACTTCAGGTAATCTTGCTACTTTTAATAAACTATCCATTACTCCTATAACATTAGATTTAGGTTTTCTTAATTTTAAACTTAAAACTTGAGTAAATATTTCTGGATTAAAAGCCAGAGATTTTAAATTTATTATATTAAATTCTATATTTTTATTGAAAATTCTAGATAACATATTACTTAATTTATGTAAGTAAATATTTCTTTCAAATTTAAATTTATTTAGATAATAATTTAATTGGTATTTTCTTAATAAATCTAATTTATCAAAGTATGATCTTTTAAATTGTCTACTTAAGTATAATCTTAAGTATAAATTAAAACATTCTAAAGATTCTGTTAAAAATTTATATTTAGTAAAAAGAATCTTTTTTTGATCTTCGTTTTTAACTAAAGCAATATTATTTGTATTAGCTAAATGTGAAGATTTAACACCATGAATTTTTTTCTTTAATCCATCTTTAAATGAATTTAATACTTTATCTTCTCAATATTGAGATAATTTTTTATATTGTTTATATATAATATTTTTCCCAATATTAATAGTGTATAATGTTATTATAGTTTTAGAATTTGTATGTTTTGTTTCCATTTTACTTACATAGATTTTTTTAATAATAAACTTCTTTTTCTAGGAGATATATATTTTGATCCTATAAATTTATTATCTGCAAAATGTAAATTAAAATAACTTTGTATTATTTTATTAGCATTAATATTATCTATAGGCATATTTTGCATATTTTTTGCATAATATGAATAGATAGTATTTTTTCATTCTTTAGAAACAGGTGGTAAGTATCTTGTACTACCTGTATCATTAAATCTACTATTAAAAGGAGTTAATTTAAACTTATTGTTTAAATTAGAACGAAAAATTTTCGCGTTATTATTTTTTAAAGCTTTCGCTGCCATAAATATAAATTTTACTTCTTTTTATTCTTTTTTTTATAAGTGTATGGAAATAAAAATGTTGGGTGTTAAAAAGGATTATTGTTAGCATAACTCACCTTATAGTCGTTGAACGATTTTATCTCATATAATTATGCCAAGATAAATTTCGCTTCAAATCTACTTATATAAGTAATTCTTGAAATTAACCCAATATATTATCAATAATTTTAATTTTTCTTAAAAATATTGAAGGACAAACATCCCTAGCGTAGCTTTTCCAATAATCCAAGATCTTTCCTTTTTGCATCTTGTGATCCTATGCCCTGCTTACGCAACTGTAAGATTTGTTGTTAATCAAACAGTAAGGCACGAATAAGCCGTTGAGCTTTTCAGGTATTTATCATTATTATTAAGAGCAATGCCTTAATAACTCAAAAAACATTAGAAAAAATTTCATAATATTTTTTTATACCGCTACTTTCACTATAGTGAAAATCGTACCTAATATCCATCCGTATCTACAACAAGGGTAGATAGAGATAATTTTATAAGATTAAATATAGTAAAACTACATAAAATCACAAACAACGTTATAAATTTTATAACAAATAATTTTTAGACACTCCCTTTTACTCTTTAAGGGGTCTGTGCCCCACATAAACTGTCTCCTAACAATATATTCCTTACCTAAGGCTACTTAAAGTCAGACTAGGTTAATTCTTCCTTTCCTCCTAGGGAGGGTTAAAAAGAATTAATTCTGAAGTATGATGTAAAAATAAAGGATTTTCATTTTTATTGAACCAATGTACCTTATAATCTGAAAATTAATCCATCATACCCTATAATTAGTAACAGTAAAGCTGCATAGGGTCTTCTCGTCTAACTAGAGGTAAACTGTATCTGCACAGTTATTCCAATTTCACTGAGTCAATCATAGAGACAGCTGTTGTATCGTTACATCATTCATGCAAGACCGCATTTAACGGCCAAGGCATTTCGCTACCTTAGGACCCTCACGTTAAGGCCGCCATTAACCGGGGGTTCCTTCAACACCAAATTTTTTGATAAATTTAGTTAAATCCGTTAACCAGCCGGCATCGGGCAGACATCACACTCAATACTTCGATTTTTAATCTTTTAGCAAAGTGCTGTGTTTTAATTAAACAGTCGTACAACACTATTTATGCTTCTTCCTTTTTACCCGATATTAATCAGGACTAATGAGCTCTCCTTATCCCGAAGTTACGGTAGTTAGTTTGCCGAGTTCCTTTATGATTGTTAGCTCATTTACGCCTTCGTATTCTCTACTAGCTTACTTGTTTTAGTTTCTAGGTACGGTTATTTTTTCATCTTATTTTGCAATAAGATATATTACTAATTTTTTCCAGCACACTTATCACTTGTAAATGTTGTCATTTAGTAAAAAAGATTTTCTCATCGTTTAAACCTTTAGATTTATAACTTAGAGGCCGTTACTTTAAGGGGCTTTTCCCATCCATAAGCTTTAGGCGGAGGATTTTATGAACTTCAGAAAATTACTCTCCTGAAGTTCTCCTTCTTATTCGTTACTCATGTCACCATTCTCACTTGAATTGTTTGTTATATATTTCTTCACAGAAGAAATATCTTAATTTAATTCAACGTTCTGCTACCCCACAAAATTACTATAATATATATAGTAAAATATGGACAAGGTTTCGGTATATTGTTTAGATCCGTTAAATTTTCGATGCTTTAAAACTTAACAAGCGCTCTGTTACGAGGTCTTCAAAATTTGGCTGCTTCTAAGCCCATCTCCTTGTCGACTTTAATAAAAACCTTCTTAATTTCACTTAACTAATAATTTTGGAACCTTAACTCTTGTTCTGGGCTGTTTCCCTTTTGACATACAACCTTATCATTCTATGTCTGATAATTCAAGATCCATCTTTGCCATTCCGAGTCTACATACTCACCGATAAAATCTTCACGATCCCCCGATATATACAAATCAACATGTTGTTTTAGTTCAACTACGAACTAAAATTAAAACATCTTGTCTGAGATTAAATTCTGTACCTGCTAAGATGTACTCAAATTGCCTACTGTTATAGGTTTCGCAGAAAACCAGCTATCCTAGTCAGTGTTGTCTTTCACTACCTACCATAATTCTTCGGATATCTTTACAACGATAACCCGTTCGGACTTTTATAATCCTGATTATGGTAAAATCACCAGGCTTCGGGTCTAACTTTAGACACTCTTCGTTATTTTAACGATTGGTTTACCTACGCTTTCACTCGCATCTAATGTTAACTTGGTGACCCATTATGCAAAAGGTACGTTCTCACTTATTTATTTTGCTCGAACTGCTTATAAAACTACTAATTCTAATCGTTTCTCTCATGATACTATTCACTATCGCTTATGTATTATATTTAGCCTTTGAGGAAGGTTCCCCATTAAATTCAAACAGTTTTTAAACCATTTTACTTATTAATATATAGGCTTCTCTACTTTCGCTCACGCTAATCGTAGAATCTCTTTGATTTCTTTTCTGAAGTTACTAAGATGTTTCAATTCACTTCGTTTATTAAAAAACTTCTCTTAGGGTTTATATTTAAAATAAGTTTTTAGTTCTATTCTAAAGTTTCCTTTAAAAATTGAATACTAAATTCTTTATTTGAGTAAATAAATCACACCCTTTAATACATAGCCAGATTTCCATAATAGTTTCTTTGTATACTTATATATTTTCATATAAATATATGCTCTATATCAATTACATTTCTATTAATTCCATATCAGATTATTGCGGTTCGAACGCAACTATTCTCCTTCCCAAAAGGAGCGCCTAACCAACCCGGCCCTAATCTGTAAAAGGTAAATTTGTGCTTGCTACACCTTGGCTGCGGACGAAGCTCGCCTGCATATCACTTGGTGACAAAACAGAGAATATGGGATTCGAACCCATGATGGGAGAGTCCCATACCAGTACTCAAGGGCCGGCACTTTAAACCACTCAGTCAATTCTCTTTTCTAGGTAGTCGCGTGCGACTACCTTATTCACCTTTAATTCTTCCAAGAATCGAACTTGAATTTCATTCTTATCAAAAATGCACTTTACCGTTAAGTTAAAGAATTTATAACCTTTAAAATATACAAGAGTACTCAGACTCGAACTAAGAATTCGGAGGTTGAAGCTCCTTGTTTTGCCATTAAACTATACTCTTTTTAAGGAATAAGTGACTCGAACACTTAACCTACCGTGTGTAAAACGGTTGCTCTACCATTGAGCTAATCCCTTTGTTTTTTTGTTTTATAGTTATTACTATTGCCCCTATCATTGCTAATAATAGAATAAAACTTACTAATATTAATCACATACTGTGACTTGTATATAGTATATTTCCTATACTAGATATATGACTTGTTTCGATTAAATTACCATCTCAACTACTACTTGTAGCAAAGAATAAATCAGAGCCTGTTCCATCTAAATTTGAAATTTTATTATTATTAAATAATTTTTCTTCATTTAATGAAGTATGATATAATACATTATTTAAATAGTTATTTGAATTATTTAAAATTGCTAAATCATAAGGTAAGAATTGGAAAACTAAATAATTAAAGAAAATTGTTATAAATAAAGCTAATGGTATACTATTTTTAGTGTTACTTTGTAATTCACTAACTCTAATATTAATTAACATTAGAATAAACAGGAATAATATAGATACAGCCCCTATATAAACAATTAAGTAAGATAATCCTATAAAGTTTAAACCTAATAAAATTAAATAAGAAGCTACACTTCCAAATAATCCTATTAAAAATAGAATAGATACTATAGGATTTTTACTTACAATTGTTAAAATAGCACATAGTATTGCAAATATAGAAACAATATCTAAAGCTCCAGTTTTAAACCCACTAGTATATATTTCATCTATAATAAATAAATTAGTCACATGGTCTTGTAATATTTACCCTCTTTAGGGAAAGTGTTATCACAAAAAGAAATATTGAAAACGAAGTTTAATCCTGTTCCGGAAAGAAGACGACTCGAACGCCCAAATGTTTTCACATAATATTTAGCAAATATCTTGCCCTACCAATGGCGACCTTTCCTAAGTATACTTTTAAAGTAATCGAACTAAGTCGGCCTCGAACCGACATCCCCTTTTCGTGACAGGAAAAGTCTTTACCAATTAAGCTATTAGTTCAAATATTTACGGTTAGTTGGAATCGAACCAACACACTCTGTTTTGGAAGACAGCAATCCTACCATTAAATGATAACCGTTTTGTTATATATTATATCTACTCAATATATAGGAATCTTTTATTCTTTAGAATTAAGAACACTACCATCTGTTCAATCTACATCGTTTCAAGATATATTTCTTAGAATTTCAGATTTTACTGTAGCATACATAAGACTACTATTTTCACTAACACGATACCCTAAGTGAGAATTTTTAATGTTTGTTGCAGATTCAAAAGGTTTATATAATTTTGGTGTGTACATAATAGTTTCTATCATTTCATTATCTGATGTTTTTAAACAAATTTTTTTATTCATCATATCATCAGTCACATTATTAGGATTATATTTTACATAATGTTCCGCATCCATTTTAACATAATTAAATTATTTGCATCTCAATCATTTATATGACTAGGGTGTGCATAATTCATAGGTGTGTAAACAGCTATTTCATAAGCTTCAGGTCATACCCCCTTGGTTGAGTCATATATAGATACTATCAAGTACTCTTTTATATTGGCTAATTGAAAATTTTGGGATACATGAGGAGCTATATCTTCAATATATTTTAAATTTACCTATAAAGCCATAAAGAGGTACTGTAAAATCTTTTGAATATGGAAAAGGTTTTAGATAATCACAACCGTTAGGGTAATTATAAAAATCAAATAAAACTTTTTTATATGACATAGGCACAACCTGAGGTGAAGAACCTATTAAAGTAACCACATTATCCATAAAACTCCATTTATCTAATAAAAATAATAAACCTTTAATTTCTTCACCATTAAGTTTCATATTTTGAAATAGGTCTGCATAATAAGGATTATATATTATTGAACCCAGTAAATAGGGTTTTTTATCCAAATCTTGTAAAGACGTAGTACGTCTTGTATTTATTACTTGTACCGTTCTATAATGTCAACATCATTCGATACTATTGATATGACAGTCCAAAATTTTTGGACTAGGTAAAAATAGTTGAAGAATATATCAAAAAAGAAGTTTAATTTTAGATAAAAATTTCAATTTTAAAATATCCTCAAAAATATATCGAATTAAATTAACTTTAGTACTCAAAATATCCATGACTTGCTGGGCTAAAAATGCAGGTAAAATCATAGGTAGAATAAAAATTAAATTTAAACGAAGAAGATAGAAAGAAAGTATTGACAAACAAGTATTTAATACTATTTTTTTTAAGCCATCTTTTTTAGCTTTTATAAAAAAAATGGAAATCATGAGTATAAATATAACAATTGCAGATATATACTGTAAAGACTTATCGTCTTCTATAGTTATATAATTTTGATTATTTATCATATATATAAATTTGGATAAGACCAAGATTAATAAAATTTGGTTTTAAAATTGACATTAAAAAACCCTAAAAAAGAAAACTCTTCTTATTAATAATATAGTGAATATATTTTATATAAAAAAAGAAAAAAAATAAAAAACCATTAAATAAAGAATCTCCAGTTATGTACTGAATAAAACTGTATTTACTAGTTAAAACTAAAAGCGAAAGCACAAAACTAAATAACATAGAAGTTATAATAGCTAAAATTCATAATTTTACTATTTGTATCATAATTAATTAAAATTTTACCCTCATTAGGGAAAGTGTAATCACAAGAATAAATCTTGAAAACTAAACCATGTTACTAGCTTGGAATGATTCGAACACTCCTCTATAATACCTTTAACTATTCTGTTTAATACTCCATTAATATGGAATATTATTATTTTAATTAAGTCCTAAGACTTGGAATCAGCTATATGTAATAGGAAATGTATTACATTAGTCACTAATAATTCCAGTATGCCTATAATTAGACCATAATAATATCATATAATATATATTATGTAATAGCATGTATAACTTTAAAGTAAAAACTGCTAGGATCTATTGGATTCGAACCAATATCATAATGATTAAAAGTCATATGTATTCACCATTATACTAAAATCCCTTTTTATACTTTTAATTTTTGAAGTTAATAGTATATTTCATAAGGTTTATATAATTTATTATGAACCTCAGTAATATATAGATACGTATAAGAAAAGTCAAACAACATCAACGAAATGTCAGTAAAGAATTCCACCTTCAAATCCTAAATGATGGTTATCTGTTAAGTGGTAAGCGTATATTCTTCATAATCCTACTCCTATAAATAATGTACCAATTATAACGTGGAATCCGTGGAAACCAGTAGCAAAGTAAGAAACATGCACCAAATGCACCGTCACTAATTGTGAAAGATGAAACTGAATATTCTACACCTTGGAAAGCTGTAAATACTAAAGCTAATAATACTGTAGCTATTGCACCGTATAAAGCTCCAGCTCTATCTCCTTGAATTAAAGCATGGTGACTGTAAGTAACTGTAGCTCCACTACTTAATAATATAATTGTATTAAGTAAAGGTAATTCAAAAGGATTTATAGGATCTATACCCATAGGTGGTCATTGTGCACCTAATTCAACTGTAGGTGTTAAAGCGCTATGGAAGAATGCTCAGAATATAGCAACGAAGAATAATCCTTCAGATACTATAAAAAGAATTACACCTAAGTTAAGTCCTTTTTGTACAGCTAATGTGTGATTTCCTAAAAATGTACCTTCTGTTATTATATCTCTAAATCATAAAGTCATAGAACTTACAACTAAAAAAAGACCTAGGTAAACTAATACGTAAGCGTTAGTAAAGTTATGCATAGCTAATGCTGAATTTAGAGTAAACATAATAAACTCATACTAGTGTAAAGAGGTCAAGGAGATGGAGAAACTAAATGAAAAGGATGATCTTGAAAATTACTTCTTGTTAAATTTGTCATACTATTTTTTATAATCCTTGAACAGCTAGGCGTTTATATTCGCCATAATAAATTTTGATCATCGAGCCCTTTAAGAGGAATCGAACCTCTATCATAATATTAACAGTATTATGCTCTACCGTTGAGCTATAAAGGCTTATTTTTAGGAGACAAGAGATTCGAACTCTTAAAGCAGAAAATTGCTATTGAGTTTACAGCTCAACCCTTCTTGCCAATAAAGGAACTCTCCTTGCTATGTATAATAATATGCATTATTATATATAATCTTTTTTAAGTTTATAAACCCCGTGCAACTTCCACTACACGAACCATATTTCGACTTAACACTAATCAGAGTCACGCATACGAAGAATTCCATTATAATATTTTAATCCTATTTATAAAAGAGATTATAACAAAATAGCAAACTTATTGCGTAAGCTCCTTTCAGCATGCGACGAGTGGTTAGTACCAATCCGAGATTATATTCACCGTGACATGGTGATTCACGATTACTAGTAATTACTTATTCATATAGTCGAGTTTCAGACTACAATCCTTGTATAATTTATATCCTTTTTTTTGAGATTAGCTAAAATTCGCATTTTCGCATCTCTTTGTTAAGGATTACGTGGCACGTCTATAGCCCACAACATAAGGGCCATGATGACTTGTCCTTTTTCCTTCTTATCTTTTCCGCTATAAAGAAAGACTGCTTTATAATACATTCTATAAATAAAGCAAAGGATTCCGTTAATTTCATGGATGAACCACAGTTTCACAACATTAACTGAAAACAGCCGTGCAACTCCTGTATTTATTTACTAAATATTCAAGTTGTGGTAAGGTTTTTCGTGGATCATCGAATTAAATAACATACTTCACTACTGGTGTCAGAAACGGTCTAGTGATTTCAGTTCCTGCGTTGCCACATTACTCTTGAGGTGAAATGCTTTCATTTTCATTTATAGACTAAATTTACAGCATAATGCTTAATCTAGCCCATGGCATTCATCATTGTCTGCAAAGACTACTAGGGTGTCAAATCCTGTTCGTTCTCTATGCCTTCGTCCTCCAACGTCAGTTATTACATAAAAGACAGCCTTCGCCTTTATCAGTCCTTTCGGTATCACAGAATATAATCTCTCCACCTCAAGTACGGTCTTCTCACATATAACTCTAGTCAAGTACTCCTTTTTGTTAAGGTATTTTGACCGTCTGGGTACCCTTTAAACCTATTTAATATGAATAATGCTCGTCTCTTACGTATTACCGCGACTGCTGGCACGTAATTGGTCAAGACTAGTATACATATTATCATTATTAATACGTACTTAAAACTTTATTTTTGTAAAAATACAATTCTCTTTCGTTTACCCAAATTGCCAGTTCAGCCGTTAGGCCATTGACCAAAATTCCCCACTGCTGTACTAATTTTGCATTGGGCTTTTTTCAGACCCAATGTGACCGATCAACCTTTCAGTTACGGTTACGAGATTTTAAGGCTAGTGAAGACATCACCTTTACTACTACCTCTCTCGACGATATTAATCTTCATCCTAAAGCGGCTTTTGCCTTTATTACTATGTGGGATTTTATCCCTCACTTTAAGGTAGTGAAAATATCATATACTCACCTGTACACCACTTATTAATTAAATTATTCATTAAATTAATCGTACGATTAGCATGTGTCAAGCATTTGGACAGCATTCATTCAGAGCCATCACCAAACTCATCTATATATTTTTTTTTGATGTCAAGTACATCACTAATAAATCCAAACTATTTTTTTTTAATTAGGATAAGACTAAGCTCCTTTAATTATAGATGTAAAGTACAACACATCTAATATTACAAAAAATTTATTTTATGTCGGCTTAATTGTTCGCAAAGATAATTTTTTTATGAATTGGTGATATAATTTTTTATTCATTCTTTATAAATATAAATAGTATACTCCACCAATGAATATAATTTTTAATGAATAAAAAACCTATTTAAAAAAATATTTCATTTTATAAATAGAATAACTATATAAAAATTCTTTAGATTTTCTCTACAAATGACCATTATTTTTATTATGATAATAGTTAATTATCGACACACTAGCTAATAACGGGAGAACTTTTAAATTTTATCACTAAATTTTTGCTATTCAGCTTTTTTTTTGATACCCATCATTTAGATATATCATCTTTTGCTAAGAATTTTCGATTTTTCATCGATGAATATATTTATAAAATTCTTTTTATTATATTTTTCCCTACATTCATTAAATTAATAAAATGTTGGCTTTAAATATCCTAAATGATTAAAGGTTACGACGCGACCTCGTATTAATGTAAGTCTAATCCGTCTTTTATATAACCGCTAGTTAAAACTACAAACACTTGAGCTTGGATAAAGGCAATACCTAATTCTAAACCAGAGAATGCAATTATAAATGCTAAAGGTACTAATCCTAAGAAGAAGAATATGAAACCTGAAGTCATTATATTGTAAGTAAATCCTGCTAATATATGTAATAACATATGACCTGATAATATATTAGCTGCTAATCTAAGTCCTAATGAAATATTTCTAGCTAAGTATGAAATAAATTCTATTAATACTAATAAAGGTAATAATGCTAAAGGACAACCAGCTGGTACTAATAATGAAAAGAATTTTAAACCATGTTTTTGGAATCCTAATATAGTTGCACCTAAAACAATAGTAAAACTAAGAGCAAATGTTAAAACAAAATGACTAGTAGATGCAAAACTGTAAGGTACCATACCTATTAAATTATTTATTAATATAAATATAAATAAAGTGTAAATAAAAGGGAAGTAAACTTGACCGCTTCTTGCATTTATTTGATTTACTACTATACCGTGTATAGTTGCATATAATGATTCTTGGCTAATAGATCAGTTATTGCTAACTAATTTATTATTATTTATACTTAATATACTTATAATTAATGTGAAAACTAATCCAATTGTTAAGTATAATCCTATGTTAGTCATAGATATATGTAAATCACTTAGTATAGGTAAATCTATACTTAATAAATCTCTTATTTCAAATTGAGTTAAAGGACTAGAGATTTCTTTATGTAAATTGTTTAAACTTAAAGTATTCATATTATACTCTAAGCTTTTTATATAGGCCTTAAAATATCTAAATATCTATAATTTATTATAATCCAAATTTATCTAATAATGTTGAGATAAAAAGACGAGATACAAATAAACTAACTATTCTTGGTAATACGTATTTAGAAAATACGTAAGTAAGTAATACAATTATAGCAAAAGCAAAAGTTACTTCGTTAATAAAATAAAAAGGTACTAATTGAGGCATTTTTTTTTAATAATTATTTTTAAAATACTTATAAATTTAGCAGTATTAATGTTTAATATAAAACTAGAAGATATAAAACTGTAAAGGGTAACCTGTATAAAACAGGTAAAATTAAGCTACTAGATATAAAAATCTAGATAGCCTAGTAAATAGTCAGTAACGAAGCTATGACGAAACGGCATGACTATACATTTAAAGTACAAATAAATGAAATTAAGAGAATAAATTCCCGAAAACTTCAGCCATACTATCTAATATTCCTCCTCCTAATAGCAATAAACCTACTAATACTTCCATTATTCTACTTGAACCTGTAGAAGAACCGGAAGAATTAGGACCACTGTCTGAAGAATCTGGACCGCTAGTTGAAGAATTAGGACCACTAGCTGAAGGACCAGAAGAATTAGGGCCAGAACCACTAGCTGAAGGACCAGAAGAATTAGGTTCATCCCTAGAATTTGAGCTTTCCTTAGAAGAATCGCTCTCATTATCCGAACTAAGATCTTCTTCAACTGTAGCGTAGACAGTGGAGATATACTCACTAGCTAAATAGGCCTTAACTTGGTCTAATCCTTCTTTATCGTCATTATTTTCAAAAAACGAAGAATATTGCAGTTTAGTTTCTTCCAAAGCTTCAGGATTACCTTTTAAAGCCGCATCTACCATATTTCGATCATCCATAATATCTATAGGTGCATGTGGATTGTCACGTATAATAGTTCTACTTTTTTCAGGTTCATCATCATTATCATCATCCTCCGGGTCTTCTTCATTACCCGTAGAATTTTCACTATCACCGCTATTAAGGTTATCGTTAGATTCCCCATTGCTATCTCCATTAAATAATAATAAAGATGGAAATAAATAAACAGCCAGAGAACTTATGAAAAAAGCATAGGAAGATAAATAATAGCCAATTGCTATTAAATTTATAGGCGAAGCCTTGAATCCCGTTAAAGGGTAAAAAACAAAATTTGTTGCCATTATATTAATATTAATATAAGGAATTTTCACTGAAAAAAGCTGGCCGAAGCCACTTTCCATGAAAAGTAGTATTTTAAAGTCAGTATGTATTTATAAATAGGATCTATTGGATTCGAACCAATATCATAATGATTAAAAGTCATATGTATTTACCATTATATTAAAATCCTTTTTTTTTTGTATATAAATTGTTTAAAGTATTTATACTAGAATATAAGCTTTTTATATAGGCCTTAAGTATATAAATTTGGTTAGATACTATAAATTAAATTAGCTACAGAATAATGTAAACTGTCTAATATTAAAGAAGGGTATATTCCAAGTATAACTGTAAATAAAACTAATATAAATAATAATGTAAATTCTCTTTTATTTGTATCAAATATATTTTCTTCAAAGAATTTAGTGAAAGAACCTCCAAATGTAATTCTATTAAACATATATATAGTATATGCAGCTGAGAATACTATAGATGTAGAAGCTAATATACCTAATACTGGTAATTTTTCAATCATACCGTAGAAAGACATAAATTCTCCTATAAAATTCAATGTTAAAGGAGCTCCACAATTACCTAAAGCTAATATAAAGAACAGTACAGAGAATAAAGGCATAAGTTGAGCTATACCTCTGTATAGATATATCATTCTAGTACCAGATCTGTCATATAATATACCTCCAGCACATATAAATAGACCACTAGATACAAATCCGTGAGCTAAACCTAAAGCAATACTTCCTTCTATACCTTGAATTGTATTACTAAATGCACCTACTAAATATACAGCAGCATGAGATACAGAACTATAAGCAATTAATTCTTTAACATCCACAGTTCTTAATGTACTAAAACTTGCATATATTATAGTAATAACACATATAGTATATACTATAAAAGTAAGGTCTAATGTAGCTTTAGGTAATATAGGTAAAATTAATCTTAATATACCGTATAAACTTAATTTTAATACAATACCAGCTAGTATAATACTTCCCCCTAAAGGTGATTCAACGTGAGCTTTTAATAGTCAATTATTTAAAAATATTACAGGTGTTTTTACAGCAAATGCTAAAAAGATAGCACCAAATAATATAATTTGAGTAGTATAATCAAAATTTGTTTTAAATAAGGCATCAAAATCTGTTGTACCCATTATAGAATACATAGCTAAAATAGCTAATAATAAGAATAAAGATCCTCAGACTGTATATAAGAAAAAGTAATAACTTGCTCTTACTTTATTACTAGATCCAAATAAACCTATTAATAAGAATAAAGGAGGTAAAATACTTTCAAAAAAGATATAGAATAATAATATATCTGCAACTAAGAAACATCCTAATAATAATGTTTCTAATAATAATATAGTATTTAAATAAAATTTTACATTTTCTTTTATAGAGTTTCAATTTGATAATAAAGCAATAGGCATTATTATAGTTGTTAATAATACAAAATAGATAGAAATACCATCTACTCCTAAGTAAATATCAAATAATTGAACATTATAGTGTTCTTGTACAAATTGGAATTGATTTGTACTTGAATTGAAAAATATATAAACGATAAAAGATAAAATCATATTCACACTAGAAGTTACTAGTGCTATTTGTTTGTAGAATGTAACATTTTCTACATTAGAATTAGGGCCTTCATAAGAAGTAAAACTAGATATAATAAATATACCTATAATTGGAATAATAAGTAAAAGTGATAATAACATTACTCTTGGTAGTAATTTTAATAAGTTCTAAACATATATCATACTAGGAAAGAATGATGGATTATAATGTTATTTTAGTCTATAAGTAATAATTAACAATAAATCAAGGGAAAACATATTGATTTAAATTGTTAATAATTTAATTAAATTAAATTAAATAGTGATATTTAAAACAAAAATATCAAAAGCGTATAAAGTACAAGGTAATAGTACAATGAAAGCAAATAATAAAGGTAGTAATACTGTTCAACAGAATGACATTAATTGATCAAAACGTATTCTAGGGAATGAAGCTCTAACTCATATAAAAATGAAAACTAAAAGAGAACTTTTAACACCTAAAATAATACTATAGAATAAACCACTTTCAGCAAAAGCACTTACAAAATTTTTTATATTATTATATTCTGCAGATACTACTCATTCTATATCAAATATATAGGCTCATAAATTATTTAATAAGTTAAATCAGTATAATAGATTAAATCCTAATAAATAACCTCCTAAAAATAGTATACTTGTCAATATACACATTAATAAGATACTACCATATTCAGCTAAGAAAAAGAATACAAATACAACCGCAGCGTGTTCTGTCATAAATCCACTAACTAATTCAGATTCAGCTTCAGCTAAATCAAACGGAGCTCTATTCGTTTCTGCTACAGAACCTATAAAGAAAATTAAGAAAATAGGGAATATAGGTAATATAAGTCATACTGCTTTTTGAGCTTGTATATTAATATTTAAATTAAGACTACTAGTAATCATGATAATTAAAAGTATAGCAGAACTTAAAACTAATTCATAACTAATTAATTGAGCTGTACTTCTAAGAGAACCTAAAAAAGCATATTTACTATTAGCACTTCATCCTGCTAATAAAATACCATAAGTACCTAAAGATGAAACAGCTAACATATATAATATACCTAATTCCATGTCATTTAAAGTTAAACCTGGACCATAAGGTACTACTCCGTAACCTAATAAAGCGAAAGCTAAAGTAACTACAGGACCTAAGAAGAATAAAATAGTATTAGCTTGTGTAGGAGCTACATATTCTTTTAAAATTAATTTTAAAGCATCCGCAAAAGCTTGTAATAGTCCATAATATCCTACGGAATTAGGTCCTAATCTTCTTTGCATACTTGCCATAGTTTTTCTTTCGGCAACTGTAACAAAAGCAACTGCTAATAAAGCAGGTAACATTAATAAAACTACTTCTAATACAGATAAAAGAGTTGAAGTATAATACATTTATTTATAAAGCTAAAGATTTTTGTTTTATCAATACTTAAAAATAAAATTAAGACGTGACTATGAAGCATACTTGCATACTCAGAATGAATTCTATTAAAGTATCATAGAAATAAAAAACCAGTAAAAAGAATCTACCTACGACTAGGTGTTATTACATAATTAATTTATTGTATAAAATTAATTAAATTCAGTACTTAAGCCTGAATTATCTCATTTCAGATTCGAACTAAAATCAGAATATTAGAAGTATTCTGCTCTACCATTGAGCTAATGAGACTTTTATAGGCTTAAACTCAAACTATTTTTATAGTCAGAGGCAAAGCCTCTGCGATAACTTAAATAATTTTGAATATAGCTTTTTTATGAATTGATTGAAAACAGTAATAGTTTTCATAGTTAAAAAGTTAATTACACTATAGCACTTTGTAAAGGAAGACTTACAAAAGCATGAGGTTTAGGAGGACTACTTAAAGCTCATTCTAAGCTAGGGTAACTTCTATTTAATAAAGCTTGTAAAGTATCAGTGTAATATTGTACAGAAGATCATGGATTTCTGCTTGCAACTTTACCTTCAACTAATTGTTTGTACACTATATATAAGAATAATCAAGCAGCTACAACGCTTATTATAGATCCTCAACTACTAATTAGATTTCATCCTGCAAAAGCGTCAGGGTAATCACTAATACGTCTAGGCATTCCTTGTAATCCTAAGAAATGTTGTGGGAAGAATGTTAAATTAACACCTATAAATAAAACTCAGAATTGAATTTTAGCTAATACGATGTTATAGTTTAAACCTAATATTTTTGGTATTCAGTAGTATCAACCACTAAACATTGCAAAAACAGCACCCATACTTAAAACATAATTGAGCAACTACATAGTATGTATCATGGAATGCTATATCAAGTGAAGCATTAGCTAAAACAACTCCACTTAATCCTCCTATTGTAAACATAAATACAAATCCTAAAGCAAATAGCATAGAAGGAGTTAATTTTATAGATCCTCCATAAGATGTAGCTAATCATGAGAATATTTTAATTCCAGTAGGAACTGCAATAATTAATGTAGCAGCAGTAAAGTATGCTCTAGTATCAACATCTAAACCTACTGTATACATATGATGAGATCAAACTATAAATCCTAATATACCAATAGACATCATAGCATAAACCATTCCTATGTATCCGAAAATACTTTTATTAGAGCTAGCTGAAATAGTTGTACTTATTATACCAAAACCAGGTATGATTAAGATATAAACTTCAGGATGACCGAAGAATCAGAATAAAATGTTGGTATAATATAGGATCACCTCCACCTGCTGTTTCAAAGAATGATGTATTAAAATTTCTATCTGTTAAAACCATTGTAATACCTCCGGCTAAAACAGGTAAAGATAATAATAATAATACTGCTGTTATAACTACAGCTCATCCAAATAAAGCTAAATTATGTAATCTTATACCAGGTGTTCTCATATTAACTATTGTAGTAATAAAATTAATAGCCCCTAATAGACTACTTACCCCTGATAAATGTAAAGCAAATATAGCTAAATCTACACTAGGTCCACTGTGACTTTGTAGTCCAGATAAAGGAGGGTATAAAGTTCAACCTGTACCTACTCCACCTTCTATACATGCAGAGAATACTAATAGTATTAAACTAGGTGGTAATAATCAGAAACTTATGTTATTTAATCTAGGGAATGCCATATCAGGCCCACCTACCATTAAAGGCATTAAGAAGTTACCAAAACCTCCTATTAATGCTGGCATAACCATAAAGAAAATCATCAGTATAGCATGCGCTGTAATTATACTATTATATAATTGGTTATCTGAAATATATTGTACACCTGGTCCGCTTAATTCTAATCTAATTAACACAGAGAAAGCTGTACCTAATAATCCTGAAAATAAAGCAAAAATTAAATATAATGTTCCAATATCTTTGGCATTAGTAGATAAAAATCATCTTTCTAACCCTACAGATATTGAAGATGTTAATCTTTGTTGCTCTCCTTCTTTAAACAAAAATTGTATCACTAATTGTTAAAATAACAATTAATGAAGATTACTTCTAAATTTATAATTTAAAGATTACTCTTTAAGCATAAACAAAGTAATTAGTATTATAAAGTCAGTATGTATTTATAAAAAGATCATGGAGGAATTGAACCTCTTACTTAAGATTTGCAGTCAAAGTGTAGACCATCTACTTCACAATCTTTAGAGCTTGCGCCCGAGCTTGGTGATAACCAAGCCCCCTGTACGGTAAAGAAAAAAAAAGTTAAACCTTCTTTTTATTAAATTAGATTATACTTATCTTGATGTTGAAGTACTTACGTATTTAGCAGTGTTTTCAATTAAACTAATAACAGGTACTAGAACTAAGAAGTATGAGAAATATAAAACTGTAGAGATTTGTCCTAATTCTATAAATGGAGATTCAACATGTTTAGCTCCTAATTGCATTAATATTAAGAAATTAGCAACAAATACATAGAAGAATGCTTTACTTAAAGGTCTGAATTGGAAACCTTTTGATTCACCTAAGTCTGTGTAAGGTAATGTTAATATAATTAATATAGCACTAAACATAGCAATAACTCCTAATAATTTATTAGGGATAGATCTTAATATAGCATAGAATGGTAAAAGATATCATTCTGGAACTATAGCAGCTGGAGTTTGCATTGGGTTAGCCATTATATAGTTATCACTGTCTCCTAATACATTAGGCATGAAGAATACAAATAGGCTTAATCCGAATACAAACATAAATATAGTTATTAAATCTTTAAATAGATAGTAAGGAGCAAAAGGTATTCTATCGTAATTACCAGAAACACCTAAAGGGTTACTTGATCCAACTGTATCATGAAGAGCTATTAAGTGCATTAAAACTAATGCAGCTAAAACAAATGGTAATACAAAGTGTAAAGCAAAGAATCTGTTTAAAGTAGCGTTATTAACAGAGAAACCTCCTCAAATAAACTCAACGATATCTTGTCCAATTCATGGAATAGCACTTATAAGGTTAGTAATAACTGTAGCACCTCATAATGACATTTGTCCATAAGGTAAAACATAACCTAAGAAACCTATACCCATCATAGCTACAAGTATTATAGCACCTATAACTCAAACTAATGTTCTTGGAGCTCTGTATGAACCGTAGTACATACCTCTTCCAACGTGTAAGTAAACTAAGAAGAAGAAAGCAGAAGCTGTGTTACTATGTAAATAACGTATTAATCACCCATTATTTACGTCACGCATTATATGTTCTACAGAGTTAAATGCTTCAGCAATACTAGGGTTATAATGCATTGCTAAAGTTACTCCTGTAACTATTTGTATACCTAAACAAACTGCAAGTAAAGAACCGAAATTTCAAAGATAGCTAATATTAGTAGGTTGTGATGTATCTATAAGATACGAATTAGCTAATTTTAATAAAGGATGACTTTTTAAAATTCTCATATTAAATTATTTAAAAATAAATTTTTATATATTTATTTGTAAGGCTATAAACGAAGCCTATAGCTTCGCTCACTACAAGTTCATAAATTAATATAGTATGAAAATATATTTATAGAAAATTATTAATTTAAATATCGTTAACTTGAGCCTAAATTACAAATAAATATTAAGAGTTTAAATAGAAATTATAAAACCGCAGACTAAGTTCATGACTGCATTGCAATTAGAAACTTCCTTAGGTATATAATAAATTAATCTATAATGTAGTGTATACAATTAAATTCGGCTAATAATACAAATTATGGCTGACCCTTGTTAAGGTGGAAGCTAGTAATTATTAATTATTATTATTGTTTTTAGTATTATAAAGTGTTAAAATACTAATTGAGAACAGTAAAGCTAAAGAAGATAAATCTAAGTTTTGAAGGAAAGAGTAATATATAGATGTATATGCAATAAATCCTATTAATATGAATAAGGCATAATTTGTAACAACACCTGTATTCAGACCAGAAATGATTTTACTAATTTTAATTAATAATTTTTCTAGACCAAATGGACCTATAAGTTCTATACTACCTTTATCTAAAATTTTGGTTGTTTGACCTCCTATATTTAAAACTAAATTTACAATAAATTTATTATAGAAATATTCAACTAAGAAACGTTGGTTAAAGAATCCGTAAATAGTATGACCTAAATTAGATAATTTAAAACTATTTATTAAATTAGGGAAGAATTCTGAAATAAATTATAGCTATAGCTGTAAATGTTACTGTAAAGAATAAAGGTAATAATTTAAATGTAGTAGGTACAGCAAATTCTGTATCTATTAATATTTCATGCATAGGATGTATGAATATACTATTATCTGTAAAGAATCCTGAACCTAAACCTATAAAAATATCTTTAGTTATATATCCAAAATAGATAGAGAAAATAGCTAATACTACTAAAGGTAAGCTTAAGAATATATCACCTTCATGTGCATGTTTATAAGAAACTATATTTCCATTAGGGTTAGCTAAGAAAGTTAGATATAAAACTTTTACAGAATATAGAGTAGTGAATATTGCACCTATAACAGCAATAACGTAAACAGCTACACTACTAAAGTAATATTGTCCATATGCGGATTCTAATATTAAATCTTTACTATAAAATCCAGTCATAAATGGGAAAGCTACTAAACTAAGACTAGCTATTAATATAACAGAATAAGTTAAAGGTAAGAATGCTCCTAATCCACCGTATTTTCTTAAATCTTGATTATCAGCTACTGCATGAATAACTGCACCTGCACCTAAGAATAGTAATCCTTTATAGAAAGCATGATTAACTAAATGGAATAAAGCTATATTATAAGAAGATAAACCGATTGCAATAACCATCATACCTAATTGACTCATAGTAGAGTAAGCAATTATTTTTTTAATATCTTGTTGGAATAAACCTACAAGAGAACTAAACACAGTTGTTACTGCACCTAATCATAGACATATTAATAATACTGTTGAACTATACTCGATTAAAGGAGATGAACGTATTAATAAGTATACTCCAGCTGTAACCATTGTAGCAGCGTGAATTAAGGCAGAAACAGGTGTAGGACCTTCCATAGCCATAGGTAATCAAATATGAAGTCCTACTTGAGAACTTTTTGCCATAGCACCTATTAATAGACATATACCTATTATAGTAACTATGTTTTCATTAATATAAGGACTTAATGAGAATACTGTAGTATAATCTAAGTTACCTAAAGATCATAATATAAAAATCATACCTACAGTTAAAACACAATCACCTACTCTATTAGTAAGAAAGCTGATAGAGAACTTTGGTTAGCCGCTATTCTAGTAAATCAGAAACTAACTAAAAGGTATGAACAAACCCCAACACCTTCTCATCCTACAAACATTAATAAATAATTATTAGCTGTTACAAGAATTACCATCATAAAAGTAAACAGACCTAAATAACTAAAAAATCTTTGATTATGAGGATCTGCACTCATATAACTTATAGAGTATATATGAACCAGAGAACTAATTATTAATACAGGAATTAACATTGAAACTGTTAAGCTATCGAATTGGAAGCTTCATACAATGTTAAATGATTCACTGTTTAATCAAGGGAATAAATGTAAGTAAACAGGACTATTATTAAATCCTACTTCAAAAAATGCAACGATAGCTAAAATTGTTGTTATTATTATACTTGAACTACCTAAAAAACGTGCTCCACTAACTCCAACTTTTCTACCAAAAAATCCGGAAACTATAGATCCTAATAAGGGTAAGAAAATTATACTTAAATACATTATTTATATTCTATTGCTATACTTCCTCTTAATCTATAAAAAGCAACTAAAATACCTAATCCTATCGCGGATTCAGCACCAGCAATAACTATAATATATATAGCATAAGTTTGCCCTATTATGTCATCCATATTTACAGAGCTTACTAATATTAAAAATGTTATAGATACTAGCATTATTTCAATTGAAATAAGCATTAATATGATATTTTTTCTATTAAATACGAATCCTAAGATTCCTATTAAAAAAGAATTAAAGTTAAACTCATATATTATATTTATTTTAAATCAAACTATTCGGGTACAATATATTTAAATATTGCTAATACAAAGATTTTAATGATACATTATTAAAATACAAGTATTCTAAAGGTATATGAGATTTGAACTCATATCTTAGCGGCCGTAACGCTCTTCTTTACCATTAAGATAATACCCTTTTTAGATCTAATTGTTCTATCATATAAACTACCTTAAGGTAATATCGATAAGAACGATCTATTGTAAATCCTTTATAAAGGATTAAACTATTATGACCTTAAGTATTGTTATTATGTAATCTTAAAATTACAAATATAACTTACATTACTGTGATAAAAGTCAAGATAAGAATTTTTCTAAGCTAACTGATTCTATTACAATTGGCATAGAAGAATGTAAGATTCCACATATTTCAGAACATTGTCCATAGAAAACTCCAGGTCTGTTAATAAAAGCAGAAACTTGATTTAATCTACCAGGGTATGCATCACATTTTATACCTAAAGCAGGAGCAGCATAAGAGTGTATAACGTCTCCAGATGTTATAACAAATCTAATATGTGTTTCTTCAGGTACGATTACTCTGTTATCAACTTCTAACATTCTTAAAGCACCTTCTTCTAAGTCAGATTCTGGTACAATATATGAATCAAATTCTATAAATTCGTCACTAGAATCTAAGAAATCAGGATATTGGTAACTTCAATATCATTGATGACCTTCTACTGAAATAGTCATTGATGGGTCATTAACTTCGTCCATTAAATATAATAATTTGAATGAAGGGAATGCAATTAATATTAATATAATAGCAGGAGTTATAGTTCATATTAATTCTATTAAAGTACCGTGATTTAAGTATTTATGAGCTATAGGTGATTTAGTTTCTACAAAGTATCTTATTATAGAAAATAATATTCATCCTACACCAAATAATATTAATACTAAATAGTACATAATATTATCATGTAATTCTACTAATCCTTCCATTTGAGGAGTAGCACTATCTTGGAAATAAATCCCTCACGCATGTGGGCGTCTAAGTGGTAAAATAAGCTTGTTATAAGTAAATTCATGTTTTAATTATATAAGTTTACGTACTTTTCCTATATTATTCATAAAGGAGTCGAATCTAATGGGTTTTACCCTGTTAAGTTAGATTATGCTACATAAAGTAATAAGAAAGCCATCATTAAAGCGAATAAACCTGTAGCTTCAGAGAAAGCAAATCCTAAGATAGCATATGAGAATAATTGACCTCTCAT